AGTTCAATACATTAATTAATGTGAATCGTTCATCTTAAAAAGATTTTCAGTTCTTCGGGCTATGTCAATTCCAATTATCCCAAGACTTTATTATTTTTTTGTCGCACAAAAAAACTTTTTGAATGTCCAGTAGAAATCGATTTCGCTAAAGAAAAAGATTTTACTGCAGTTAAATATCCTTTTTTCTTCCAAATATTCCTACGAATATGTTTTTTTGACATAGAAATACATTTTTTTGGAACTGCCATTCAAAAAAGGGTTACTCATTTTTATTTATCGTTGGATGTGAAAGACATGTATTGTTCGGAATAGATCGTTTTTTTTTCATCATTATCTATACTTTATTCTGTGAATAATAGTTTTTTTTTTAACTTTCAACATTTAACATAATTTATTAAAACATAATTTAACATTTAACATAAAATAACAAATAATATATATATAATTTATTATATTTTATATATTTTTATATATTTAATATTTATATTTTTTTTTCATTATTATTGTTTATTGTTCTTTTCGTTTTTCATTATTATTGTTTATTGTTCTTTTCGAAAGAGATAAGAATTGGTGAATCGGAAACAATTTTTAATTATAAAAAAAATCTCAATTTGTTTGTTTTCTTATGGAACATACATATCAATATGCATGGATAATACCTTTTCTTCCACTTACAGTCACTATGTCAATAGGATTTGGACTTATACTTATTCCGACAGCAACAAAAAATATTCGTCGTATATGGGTTTTTCCTAGTATTTTTCTGTTAAGTATAGCTATGGGATTTTCGGCTAATCTGTCTATTCAACAAATAAATGGAAGTTTTATTTATCAATATCTATGGTCTTGGACCATAGATATTGATTTTTCCTTAGAGTTTGGATATTTGATCGATCCACTTACTTCTATTATGTCAATACTAATTACTACTGTTGGAGTCATGATTCTTATTTATAGTGACAATTATATGTCTCACGACCAAGGATATTTGAGATTTTTTGCTTATATGAGTTTTTCCAATACTTCCATGTTGGGATTAGTTACTAGTTCTAATTTGATACAAATTCATATTTTTTGGGAACTAGTGGGAATGTGTTCATATTTATTAATAGGGTTTTGGTTCACACGACCAATTGCCGCAAGTGCTTGTCAAAAAGCTTTTGTAACTAATCGTGTAGGAGATTTTGGTTTATTATTAGGAATCTTAGGTCTTTATTGGATAACAGGTAGTTTGGAATTTCGGGATTTGTTCAAAATAGCTAATAACTTGATCCATAACAATGGGGTCAGCCCCTTATTTGCTACTTTGTGTGCCTCTTTATTATTTGTCGGTGCAGTTGCTAAATCTGCACAATTCCCCCTCCACGTATGGTTACCTGATGCCATGGAAGGACCTACTCCTATCTCGGCCCTTATACACGCTGCTACTATGGTAGCAGCAGGAATTTTTCTTGTAGCTCGGCTTATTCCTCTTTTCATAGACATACCCTATATAATGAATTTCATTTCCTTAATGGGTGTAATAACAGTACTATTAGGAGCTACTTTTGCTCTTGCTCAAAGAGACATTAAAAGAAGTTTAGCCTATTCTACAATGTCTCAATTAGGTTATATTATGTTAGCTCTAGGTATAGGTTCTTATCGAGCGGCTTTATTCCATTTGATCACTCATGCCTATTCTAAAGCTTTATTGTTTTTGGGATCTGGATCTATTATTCATTCAATGGAACCTATTGTTGGATATTCACCAGAAAAAAGTCAGAATATGGTTCTTATGGGTGGTTTAACAAGATATGTTCCAATTACAAGAACTACTTTTTTATTAGGTACACTTTCTCTTTGTGGTATTCCACCTCTTGCTTGTTTTTGGTCCAAAGATGAAATTCTTAATGATACTTGGTTATATTCACCAATTTTTGCAATAATACCTTGTTTCACAATAGGATTAACCGCATTTTATATGTTTCGGGTATATTTACTTACCTTTGATGGGTATTTGCGCGTTTCTTTTCAAAATCACAGTAGCACTAAAAATAATTTGTTCTATTCAATATCTCTATGGGGAAAAGAAGCACCAAAAACAGTCAATAAAAATTTACTTTTATCAACAATGAATAATAAGGTTTACTTTTTTTCAAAAGATACATATAAAATTATTGATAATGATAAGATACGATACTTTAGTACTTACTTTGGAAATAAATATACTTCCATGTATCCTCATGAATCAGACAATACTATGTTATTTCCTCTGCTTGTATTGGTACTATTTACTTTGTTCGTTGGATCGATAGGAATTTCTTTTGATCAAGGAGTAATGGATTTTGATATATTATCGAAATGGTTAACCCCATCCCAAAATCTTTTCCATCCAAATTCGAATTATTCTGTGAATTGGTATGAATTTTTTACAAATTCCATTTTTTCAGTAAGTATAGCCATTTTTGGATTATTCATAGCATATATTTTATATGGGTCTGTTTATTCATTTTTCCAGAAT